ACAACAGGAAGAAGAAAATCCGGAGGAATCGACGGGTAATCCTGGTATTCGTTCAAGAAAAGCTAAACGTGTAGTAATTTATACTGATAAAGATCAGAATATACATACCGATACTAGTACCGATAGTGATCAAGCAGAAGAAATAGCTTTGATACGTTACTCACAACAATCGGATTTTCGTCGTGATCTAATCAAAGGGTCTATGCGGTCTCAAAGGCGTAAAACCCTTATTTTGGAAATGTTTCAAGCAAACGCGCATCCCCCACTTTTTTTGGACAGACTTAATAAAACATCTTTTTCTTTTAATTTCTCAAAAATGAGTATGGGAAAAGAACTGGAATTCAAAACCGCCAATTCAGAAAATGCTGAAAAAAGGGAGGCTGTTATTAAAGAAAAAACAGATAAAAGTGATCGATTAGCAATAGCGGAAACTTGGGATTCTGTTACATTTGCTCAACCCATACGGGGTTGTATATTAGTAGCCCAATCGATTGTTAGAAAATATATAATTTTGCCCACACTGATAATAGGCAAAAACCTCGGCCGTATCTTATTTTGGCAATCGCCAGAGTGGGACGAAGATTTTCACGAATGGAAAAAAGAAATGCACATTAAATGCACCTATAATGGTGTTCAATTATCAGAAACAGAATTTCCAAAAGCCTGGTTGACAGATGGTATTCAGATAAAAATCCTGTTTCCTTTTTCACTAAAGCCTTGGCATAGATCTAAACAAACATCTCTTCAAGTGGATCCAATAAAAGTTAAAAAACAAAATTTTTGTTTTTTAACGGTATGGGGTCGCGAAACTGAACAACCCTTTGGCCCTCCCCGAAAAAACCCTCCTTTTTTTAAACCCATTTTAAAAGAATTAAAAAAAGAAATGATAAATAGGTTTTTTAGAGTCCCAAAAACGTTAAAAAATGGAACAAAAGGATTTATGAAAGTTGAAAAAGAAAAGACAACATTGATTATCCAAATAGTTTTCTTTTTAAAAAGAAAAATGAAAGAATTTTTATTTGTATTTGTAAAAGTGAATCCTACTCCTTTAGTAAGATCACAGAAAATATATGAATCGAACGAAAATGAAAAGGATTCTATCCTAAGTAATAAGATTACCTATGAATCGAACATTCAAAAAAAATCGACGATAGATTTGAAAAATTTATCATTGACAGAAAAAAAAATAAAAGATCTGTCTGATCATACAAGCATAATCAGAAATCAAATAGAAAGAGTTGCAAAGGATAAAAAAAGAATATATCTGATTTCAGATAGAAATCCCAGTACCGGCGAAACGGGTTGGTATGACAAGGATAAAGGGCGAGAATCAAAAAAGGGTATTTGGCAGATTTTTAAAAAAAGAAGCACGAGATTAATACGCAAATGGCCTTATTTTTTGAAATCTTTGATTCAAAAAATATACACGGAAACTCTTCTATTTACCATTAGTAGTACCGACGACTATGCAAAATTTTTCATTGAATCGACAAAAAAATCTCTCAATAAACATATTTATAATGATGAAAAAGACAAAAGGGTAATTGATGAAATAAATCAAAACACAATTGAATTTATTTCAACTATAAATAGATCATTTTCTAATATTACTAATATTTTTAATAATAGTAATAAGAATTCACTGACTTATTTCGAGTTATTTTCTTTATCTCAAGCATATGTATTTTTAAAATTATCACAAACTCAAGTTTTTAACTTATATTGCTTGGGATCTTTACTTCAATATCACGGAGCATCCACTCTTTTCAAGAAGAAAATAAAAGATTACTTAGGAAGCCAGGGAATATTTGATTTCAAATTAAAACAGAAGAAACTTCAGAATTCTGGAATAAATGACTGGAAAAATTGGTTAAGGAGTCATTATCAATATAATTTACCTAAAATTCGATGGTCTAGAATAGTACCGCAAAAATGGCGAAATAGAATCAATGAACGTCGTACAATTAAAAGGAAAGGCTCCATATTTTCCCATTCATATGCAAAAGAAAATGACCAATTCATTTATTACAAAAAACAAAAGAATTTTAGAATGAATTCATTGACAAATCAAAAAGAAAAATTAAAAAAACATTACAGATATGATCTTTCATCATACAAATATCTTCATTATGAAGAGTTGAAGAACTCACCACTTATTTCTCGGTCTCCATTCCAAATAAAGGGAGGCCCAGAAATTCCGTATAATTACAATAATTACAACAGACCAAAATATGAATCATTCTTTTATGTACCAGAAATAATAGCCATTAATGATTATTTAATAATGGGAGAGTATGTTTTTAATACAGATAAAAATCGGGATAGAAAATATTTGGATTGGGGAATTCTCAATTTGGGTCTTAAAAAAAATATCAATATTGAATACTGGACTCATATGGATACCAGGCCCTTTAGTCAAGACACTAGGACTCGATCCAACGATTATCGAGTTGTTGAGAACAAAAATCTTTTTTTTCTTAGGATTCATCAAGAAATAAACCCATCCAATCAAAAAAACACCCTTTTTGATTGGATGGGAATGAACGAGGAAATGCTATATTATTCTATATCGAGTATCGAGCCTTGGTTCTTTCCAGAATTTGTACCACGATATGATATATATAAGATTAAACCTTGTATCATACCAATCAAATCACTTTTTTTGAATTTTTATGGGAAGGAAAGCATTAGTAAAAACATCAACGTAAATCGAAAGGCAAATCACGATACATCATCTAATTTTAAAAAGTACCCCGTATTCAAAAATATAAATCAAGAAGAAAAAGAAGGGCAGGGACAAGAAGTTCTTCGATCAAATGCACAAAACCAACAAAAATCTTTTATTGAAAAGGATTACAAAGAATCAGACATTCAAAAGCCTAGAACGAAAGCTCAATCAAAAAATAATAAGGAAACAGAACTCGACTCTTTTTTGAAAAAATATTTGCTTTTTCAATTAAGATGGAATAACTCTTTGAATCAAAAAGTTATTGATAATATCAAAGTGTATTCTCTCCTGCTTCGATTAAAAAATCCAAGAGAGATTGCTATATCCTCTATTCAAAGAGGAGAAATGCGACTGGATGTAATGCTTTTTCAAAAAGATATAACCCTTTCAGGATTGATAAAGGGGGGACTTTTGGTTATCGAACCAATTCGTCTATATCTAAAATGGGATTTCCAATTTTTTATGTATCAAATTGTAGGTATTTCATTGGTTCACAAGGATAAACAGCAAATTAAAACAAGATGTCGAATAAAAGAATATGTTGATAAAATGGATTTCGATGGATCCTTTTTGCCATACGGAAAAACTCTTGTGAAGGGACACGAAAAGCATTATGATTTGCTTGTTCCTGAACATATTCTATCTCCTAGGCGTCGTAGAGAATTACGAATTCTAATGAGTTTTAATTCAGGAAAAGAGAATATTATGGGTAGGGGTCCATTCATTTTGAATGGGAAAAGCGTAAGGAATTGTGAACCATTTTTTTATGAAGACAAATATCTTGATACAGATGCAAATAAATTCATTCAATTCAAATTCTTTCTTTGGCCCAATTATCGATTAGAAGAATTGGCTTGTATGAATCGCTATTGGTTTGATAGTAATAATGGAAGTCGTTTCAGTATGTTAAGGATACGTATGTATCCACGACACAGAATTTTGTAATTGATGATCAATTTTCTATATATTCATCACTCTATCCAGTATGGAAAGGCATGAAGATGTATACACACATATTGTGTTAGGTGTCATTCTAAAACAAAAACTGCTTAAATGACGTGTTAATTAAATCTAGAAAAGAATTGGCGAAATCTTCTTAATTAAGTCAATTTTCTGTTTCACAGGTTCTGAAAAAGGGCAATCCCCTATTCGAATTTTGTTGGGATTGAAAATTCCATTTGTTAATTTAATTTTATTTTCTAGAAAATAAAGTAAAATCTATCTATTTGTGTACCCCAAACCAAAAAACGACTATTATTCTTGATCGGTAAAATCCATATATATTTGTGGAAAAAAGAAAAAAAAAATTGTTTTTTTTTATTTTATGGTAAAAAATTCATTCATCTCAGCTATTTCGCAAGAAGAAAAAGAAAAAAACAAAGGATCTACTGAATTTCAAATATTGAATTTCACTAAAAGGATACGTAGACTTACTTCACATTTGGAATTGCACAAAAAAGATTATTTATCTCAGAGGGGGCTTCGGAAGATTTTAGGAAAACGTCAACGGCTACTGACCTATTTGTCAAATAAAAATAGAGTACGTTATAAAGAATTAATTGGTCAACTGGATATTCGGGAACCAAAAACTCGTTAATTTGAATTTGAAGATTCACTTGCATTTTTTGGTTTCTAAAATTAGATCTTTAATTTTGATGAACTTTGTTTGGTTTTCAGAAATTTGTAGAATAATGAATCGGGAAAAAACATATGACTGTACCGGCTACAAGAAAAGATCTGATGATAGTCAATATGGGTCCACACCACCCATCAATGCACGGTGTTCTTCGGCTCATCGTCACTCTAGATGGTGAAGATGTTATTGACTGTGAACCCATATTGGGTTATTTACACAGAGGGATGGAAAAAATTGCGGAAAATCGAACAATTATACAATATTTACCTTATGTAACCCGTTGGGATTATTTAGCTACTATGTTCACAGAGGCAATAACGGTAAATGCACCAGAGCAGTTGGGAAATATTCAAGTACCTAAAAGAGCTAGCTATATCAGAGTAATTATGCTGGAGCTGAGTCGTATAGCTTCTCATTTATTATGGCTTGGACCTTTTATGGCGGATATCGGTGCACAAACTCCTTTCTTCTACATTTTTAGAGAGAGGGAATTACTGTATGATCTATTTGAAGCTGCCACAGGTATGCGAATGATGCATAATTACTTCCGTATCGGAGGGGTAGCTACCGATCTGCCTTATGGTTGGATAGATAAATGTTTTGATTTCTGTGATTATTTTTTAACAGGAGTGGTGGAATATCAAAAGCTTATCACGCAAAATCCTATTTTTTTGGAACGAGTTGAAGGGATAGGCATTATTGGTGGAGAAGAAGCAATAAATTGGGGTTTATCAGGACCGATGTTACGAGCTTCCGGCATCCAATGGGATCTTCGTAAAGTTGATCGTTATGAGTGTTATGATGAATTCAATTGGGAAGTCCAATGGCAAAAAGAGGGGGATTCATTATCTCGTTATTTAGTACGAATCGGTGAAATGACGGAGTCCATAAAAATTATTCAACAGGCTCTAGAAGGAATCCCAGGGGGGCCCTATGAGAATTTGGAAGTACGGCGCTTTGATAAAACAAAGGATTCCGAATGGAATGATTTTGAATATCGATTCATTAGTAAAAAACCTTCCCCCTCTTTTGAATTGTCTAAACAAGAACTTTATGTAAGAGTAGAAGCTCCAAAGGGAGAATTGGGAATTTTTTTGATAGGGGATAATAGTGTTTTTCCCTGGAGATGGAAAATCCGTCCGCCCGGTTTCATTAATTTGCAAATTCTTCCTCAGCTAGTTAAAAGAATGAAATTGGCCGATATCATGACGATACTAGGTAGTATAGATATCATTATGGGGGAAGTTGACCGTTGAAATGATAATTGATACGACAAAAGTACAAGCTATCAATTCTTTTTCCAGATCGGAATCTTTAAAGGAGGTCATAGGGCTCATATGGATGCTTGTCCCTATTTTGACTCTTGTATTGGCAATAACAATAGGAGTACTCGTGATCGTGTGGCTAGAAAGGCAAATCTCCGCGGGGATACAACAACGTATTGGTCCTGAATATGCCGGGCCCCTGGGAATTCTTCAAGCTATAGCGGACGGAACGAAACTACTTTTCAAAGAGGATATCCTCCCATCTAGGGGGGATATTCGTTTATTCAGCATCGGGCCGTCTATAGCAGTCATATCCATAATACTAAGTTATTCAGTAATTCCTTTTAGTTATCACCTTGTTCTAGCTGATCTTGGTATAGGTGTTTTTTTATGGATTGCCGTTTCTAGTATAGCTCCTATTGGGCTTCTTATGTCAGGATATGGATCAAATAATAAGTATTCCTTTTCAGGTGGTCTACGAGCTGCTGCTCAATCAATTAGTTATGAAATACCATTAACTCTATGCGTATTATCAATATCTCTACGTGTGATTCGCGGAACATACATCAACCTTTATTTCCTTTCTTTATTTCTAGGAAAAAAATGGAATATTTTGAATAAATATCCTTATTTTTTTATTCATCATTAGGGTCGATGAATTAAACCCGATAGTTATATGAGTGAAACAAAACTGCTTATAAATTAGCAGTAATAGGATTAATTCTCATTCCCTATGTACAGGAGTAAAATGAAAGTACACATAAGAAGTATAAATGGGTTACCCCAAGGTTGGTTGATTAATCATCATGCCTTGAAGCGGGTACAAAAAAAGAAAAACTGTATCAAGTTTTTACTATTTTTCTGTATTACTATACAATACAGGGATTAAAAATGGGTGGACGGTTAGGAACACCAAGATACGCAAAGGATTAGTAATGGAGATAATATAAGGTATCCAAAGAAGTCTTTTTAGATAAAAAAGGAATCATAATGAGGGCTTTAAGTTGGTAGAAATGGCCAAGCAGTACTTCCCCCTGATTCCGATCCAGAGTATGTTCCTATCCACTGATGAAAGAAATGACTATCAGGAACGAAGTAATACCTTATTTCATTTTATTTTAGAGGAAAAACAACTCTTCTGAGAAAGAAGAAAAGGAACGAAATAAATGAAATGGAAGAAATGAAATACAATAAAAAAAAGAAATCTTTTTTTTTCTTTTCCTCATATAATTCATACAGATATGATTATTATCATGATTCATGGAACTGGTGCAGTGTCTAATTATTTTTCGTAATAGAAAGAAATAAGTCAAAATATTTATTGATGCAAGGCATATACTATTGAAGGATTCAGTTATTACTGAAACAAAGAGAAATGGATAATTAAAAAAAAAATATTTAATATTTATGAAATAAGATATGAGATCAATTCAGAAGCATTATGATTAATATAGCAAACAGAATTTCATTGGTCTAATTAGGAACTTTACGATCCATCTTTATTCTATCTAATCTACAAAAGCATGCGTGGGTAACACTGAATTAGATTTATTTGTGACCATTGAGGAGCCGTATGAGGCGCGGGTCTCATGTACGGTTCTGTAATAGCGGTGGTAGAACAGTAATGTTATCATCGACTATGATTATCTAACAGTTTAAGTACAATTGATATTGTTGAAGTACAATCCAAATATGGAATTTGGGGATGGAATCTTTGGCGTCAACCCGTAGGGTTTATAGTTTTTCTAATTGCATCCCTAGCAGAATGTGAAAGATTGCCCTTTGATTTACCAGAGGCAGAAGAAGAATTAGTTGCAGGTTATCAAACCGAATACTCCGGTATCAAATTTGGTTTATTTTATGTTGCTTCTTACCTAAATCTACTAGTTTCTTCATTATTTGTAACAGTTCTGTACTTTGGGGGTTGGAATCTTTCTATTCCGTACACATCTATTTTTGGACTTTTTGGAATAAATCAAACCAGCGGAGTTTTTGGAACAACAATGGGTATGTTTATTACACTAGCCAAAACTTATTTATTCCTCTTCATTTCGGTTGCAACAAGATGGACTTTGCCTAGAATGAGAATGGATCAACTATTAAATCTCGGATGGAAATTTCTTTTGCCTATTTCTTTAGGTAATTTATTATTGACAACTTCTTTCCAACTCCTTTCGCTGTAACAGAATAGTAAGTTGTTCAGAGAGTTAGAAACTCTCTCAAGAGAAAGAAATGGAAAAATATCATGGATATCGGCGAAGATGTTCCCTATGATAACTGGGTTCATGAATTATGGTCAACAAACAGTACGAGCCGCAAGATACATTGGTCAGAGTTTCGCGATTACCTTATCTCACACGAATCGGTTACCTGTAACTATTCAATATCCTTATGAAAAATCAATCACATCAGAGCGTTTCCGCGGTCGAATCCACTTTGAATTTGATAAATGTATTGCTTGTGAAGTATGTGTTCGTGTATGTCCCATAGATCTACCTGTTGTAGATTGGAAATTAGAAACAGATATTCGAAAGAAAAGGTTGCTTAATTATAGTATTGATTTTGGAATATGTATATTTTGTGGTAATTGCGTCGAGTATTGTCCGACAAACTGTTTATCAATGACTGAAGAGTATGAACTTTCTACTTATGATCGTCACGAATTGAACTATAATCAAATTGCTTTGGGCCGCTTACCAATATCAGTAATTGAAGACTATACAATTCAAACAAACAATTATGAATTGAACTCATATAAAAAAATGACAGACAAACCTCTCGACTCAGAAAAGATTACCAATTAATTACTAAGACTCTGTTTGTTTTGATCGAAAGGGGGAAGGGCTCTTTTTGGATGGTTAAGCAGTAACCACAAAAATCTGTATTTTTCATTTTTTTTTATTTATTGATTTTATGATAATTGTAACTTGAATCTAGAATAGGTTCATATATCTGCGACAATTTCGAAATTTACAAACCATCCCAAACTACCCTTTCAGACAAGAAAGGGGGATTGGTGCATGAATGTGTCTGCATGAATTCGCATTGCATTAAGATTCCATTAAGAACGTATTACATAGAATAATAAAAATAGGGCAATCTCCTTTTACTGAAAAAATCATTAGGATCATGAAATATTTCTACTTTACTTATTCTTTATTCTATTTCACATAATGGGTTTACCTGGACCAATACATGATATTCTTTTAGTATTTTTGGGGTCGGGTATTGTATTAGGAAGTCTAGGGGTAATATTACTTACCAATACAATCTATTCTGCTTTTTCTTTGGGTTTCGTTCTTGTTTGTATATCCTTATTTTATATTCTATCTAATTCCTATTTTGTAGCCGCCGCGCAGCTCCTTATTTACGTGGGAGCCATAAATGTTTTAATAATATTTGCTGTGATGTTTATGAAAGGTTCAGAATATTCCAACGATTTTTCTATTTGGACTGTTGGGGATGGGGTTACTTCATTAGTTTGTACAAGTATCTTTTTTTCATTAATTACTACTATCTTGGATACATCATGGTACGGTATTATTTGGACTACAAGATCAAACCAGATTATGGAGCAAGACCTTTTAAGTAACGTTCAACAAATTGGAATTCATCTAGTAACCGATTTTATTCTTCCATTTGAACTTATTTCAATAGTTCTTTTAGTTGCTTTGATAGGTGCAATTGCTATGGCTCGTCAGTAATGAACAGTACGTTTTTTTTCTACGAAAAAGACCAATATTGGTCTTTTTCTTATATAGGAAAATTTCTCTCAGCCCTTTTTCACACCGTTTCCATAGAGAAAATGGAAATTTTCGTTCTATCCATTACCAATATTTTTCTGTCCCATACCTGTTATACGAGAGTTGAATCAACCAAATTGGTGAAATTGTTATTCATATTGAAATGAATCAAGATTGATGAGGAGTTGGTCAATGATGCTCGAGCATGTACTTTTTTTGAGTGCCTATTTATTTTCTATCGGTATTTTTGGATTGATTACAAGTCGAAACATGGTTAGAGCACTTATGTGCCTTGAGCTTATTCTGAATGCAGTTAATCTAAATCTTGTAACATTTTCTCATTTATTTGATAGTCGCCAATTAAAGGGCGACATTTTTTCTATTTTTGTTATAACTATTGCAGCCGCTGAAGCAGCTATTGGACTGGCCATTGTTTCATCAATCCATCGTAACAGAAAATCAACTCGTATCAATCAATCCAATTTGTTAAATAAATAGTCATAATAATCGAAATAAAGAAAGATATAAATCTATCCTATCTATAGATAAAAAATTTTATAATTCAACAACTTCAGTTAGTATGTACATGTATCAGTCATATGATCATGTTTCCTAAAACGTGGAAAATCAAAGTATCAAAGTATCTTGGACCTTTCTCATGAGCAGATTTAGAAGTCGATTGAATATGAAAAAAAAAGATTCTGATACTTTACTGATTCGTTTGGTGTCTCCAATAAATTCTTTTTTTATTAATGATATACCAGATCGAAAATTGAAAACGCCCAAAAACTCGATAGATCCAATGTCGCATTCAGTAAAAATTTATGATACATGTATAGGATGTACTCAATGTGTACGAGCCTGCCCCACGGACGTGTTGGAAATGATACCTTGGGACGGATGTAAAGCTAAGCAAATAGCTTCGGCTCCAAGAACAGAGGACTGTGTAGGTTGTAAAAGATGCGAATCCGCCTGTCCAACGGATTTTTTGAGTGTTCGAGTTTATTTATGGCATGAAACAACTCGCAGCATGGGTCTAGCTTATTGATACGTTTTAAAAAATTCGACTTGAATCCATTTGATTCCGCTTTACCGAGAAAAATCCGCACTCGATTTTTTTTGTCGAGTGCGGATTTTTTTGGACAAAACCTATCTTGTCTTTACTACGAGTAATTTTCCTTGGTTAACAATAATTGTTGTTTTTCCGATATTCGCAGGTTTATTCATTTTCTTTCTGCCACATAGAGGGAATAAAGTGGTAAGGTGGTATACAATCTCTATATGTTTATTAGAACTCCTTCTAACAACCTATGTTTTTTGTTATCATTTCAAATTGGACGACCCGTTAATTCAATTGGAGGAGAATTATAAATGGATAACCATTTTCGATTTTCACTGGAAACTGGGAGTTGATGGGCTTTCCATAGGACCCATTTTACTGACAGGATTCATCACTACTTTAGCTACCTTAGCGGCCTGGCCAGTTACTCGATATTCGCGATTGTTCCATTTCCTGATGTTAGCAATGTACAGCGGTCAAATAGGCTCATTTTCTTCTCGAGACCTTTTACTTTTTTTCCTAATGTGGGAGTTAGAATTAATTCCTGTTTACCTCCTTTTATCTATGTGGGGAGGGGAAAAACGCCTTTACTCAGCTACAAAGTTTATTTTGTATACAGCAGGAGGTTCCATTTTTCTCTTAATAGGAGTTCTGGGTATGGGCTTATATGGTTCCAATGAACCAACATTAAATTTGGAAACATTAGCTAATCAATCATATCCCCTAGCATTGGAAATAATATTCTATATTGGCTTCCTTATTGCTTATGCTGTCAAATCACCAATTATACCTCTGCATACATGGTTACCGGATACCCATGGAGAAGCACATTACAGTACATGTATGCTTCTAGCTGGAATCTTATTAAAAATGGGAGCATATGGGCTGATTCGAATCAATATGGAATTATTGCCTCATGCCCATTCTATATTTTCTCCTTGGTTGATTCTAGTAGGGGCTATTCAAATAATCTATGCAGCTTCAACTTCGCTCGGTCAACGCAATTTAAAAAGGAGAATAGCTTATTCTTCTATATCTCACATGGGTTTTACAATTATTGGAATTGGTTCTATAACTGATACGGGACTTAATGGAGCCCTTTTACAAATAATTTCTCATGGATTTATTGGTGCTGCACTTTTTTTCTTGGCAGGAACAAGTTACGATAGAATACGTCTTGTTTATCTTGACGAAATGGGGGGAATAGCTATCCCAATGCCTAAAATATTTACCATGTTTAGTAGTTTTTCAATGGCTTCTCTTGCACTGCCAGGAATGAGTGGTTTTATTGCAGAGTTGGTAATCTTTTTTGGAATAATTATCAGCCCTCAATATCTTTTAATCCCAAAAATAGTAATTACTTTTGTAGTGGCTATTGGAATGATATTAACTCCTATTTATTCATTATCTATGTTACGGCAGATGTTCTATGGATACAAGCTATTCAACTGCAAAAAGTCTCATTTTTTCGATTCTGGACCACGAGAACTTTTTATTTCAATCTGTATCCTTTTACCTGTAATAGGTATTGGTATTTATCCAGATTTTGTTCTCTCGTTATCAGTCGACAAGGTAGAAACTATTTTATCTAATTATTTTTAATTTCTAATTTAAATTAATTTAAATAGAATTAAAATATAAATAAATAAAATATTATTAAAATATAAATGAAAAAAAAAAAGTTTTCATGAATAATACGTAAAGTGAAGTAAAAAAAAAAACTCCTGCGATATTTAAAAGGAGTTGCCATAAATAAAAAAATGAAAAGAAAAAAATATTATGAATTAAAATAAAATACATAGGAAATTTTTGAGAACCATTAAATTCGAATTTAATGGTTCTCAAAAACTAGTAAAATTTTCGTTATATATGATATGGAACGGAGTTCTTATGTATTTCTCAAGTCATTTTTTTTCTTTAATTTTAATTAGAGGTGAATGCACCATAACTATGTAGCCCTATTCCTAATAGATTTACTCCGAAATAACATATCCAAATAATAAGAAATCCAATCGAAGCTACAATTGCCGAATGCATACCCGGCATTCGTTGATTTGTTCTCGTATGTAAATAAGTAGCGAATATAGTCCAAGTAATAAATGCCCAGGTTTCCTTGGGGTCCCAATTCCAATAAGATCCCCACGCCTCGTTCGCCCATACTGCTCCTGATAGAATGCCTATGGTTAACAAAGTAAATCCTAGATTTATAATCCGATAACTCCAATGATCCAACTGTTGAGTAAATTGATATTTATGATAATTTTTAAATGAAAGAAAAGAAATATTTTGTAAAAAACTTTTTTTCTTTTTTAAAGGACGTACTTCGCTAAGTAAAAATGACTCAATTAAAAAAGAAAATTGATTCATTTTCTCCAAGATTTCTATGTTTTTTCGAAATGTAATAACTAAAAGAGATACTGATAATAAGGATCCGCACAAAAGGGCTCCATAACTTAATAACATCATACTTACGTGCATCATTAGCCATTGAGATTGTAGAGCAGGTACTAGTATTGCGGATTGATGCATTTCATTTAAAATACCTGAAGTTGCAAAGGCTTGGCAATAAATAGCACCTGTAGCCGTAATTGTGCTTAAATCATTTTGATGGTTCCATATTTTGGAAAATATATGAATAGTGGAGAAACCCCACGAAAGGAACATTAATGATTCATATAAATTACTTAACGGTAAATGTCTTGAATAAACCCAACGAATAATTAATAAACCTGTTATGCAAAAAGAGGTAGTTATTATGCCCTTTTCTAACGAGTCACATAGTCCTATGATTTCAGGAACTAAAAATTTGATTAAATGAACCGAAATCACAATTGAAATAATCGAAAAAGAGATGTGAGTTAATACATGTTCTAAAGCGATAGATATCATATAATAATAATTATATTCATTAATGTAATTCAATAAATAAGAAAGACTTTCTTAGGATCAAATTAGAATAGGAGATCAAAATGCAAAATCGAATTTTCTACAGGATCTAATCTAGTGTGCTCTCTTTCTTTTTTATTAGGGGGATGCCGCCACTCGGACTCGAACCGAGATGCTCTAGCACTGCTTCCTAAGAGCAGCGTGTCTACCAATTTCACCATAGCGGCTTGGTCAAAATTATAATAGCACATATTCGATTTAATTGTCTAGATTGATGGAATCAATGTAATTTCTTTTTGTAAACATTTGAATTAATGAATCCAACAAATTTTCAAATACAAACTGGAACGTTGAATAATACTTACCTTAGTTTTTGTATGTCTTATGTTAAAAACGAAAGAAAAAGGAGTGGGGTATTTCACATATCATAAGTTAATCCGTTCTGATTACACTGATATTATTATGACACCCTTCCCCTTATTGAATCGAATTAAGAATTCTTTTTTTCTGTTTTTTATGCCTTAATTCTTCTTAATTCTTATTTTATTTATCTCTTTCATAAATAAATATAAAATGGAAAAAGAAAGACAGATTCTTTTTTAATGAAAAAAAAAGAAAAATAGCATTTTTTCTTTATCGCCAAAATTTTCTATGTCCAACAACTTATATAAAAATTAGAAAAGTTTTCTATTAATAAATAGCAAAACTGTATAAATAAAACTGTATAAATTTCATTTTGATTATTTAAACACGAATGATGTATATCATTCGTGCGATGTTTTACAAAAAAAAATAAGATCTTTGAGATCTTAGTAAATTAGTAGGATATATATATATATAAAAAAAGAGTTTCAACCTGATTGGTTTTCAATTCTAGCGTACTTATAGAACCTTTTAGAACCTTTAGATTAGAGTATTAAAAATATGAAATCCATTTCTAAGAAAATAGACATATATCCTCCTATATACATATATAGATTTTAGATAGATAAATAGGAATAGAATCTATATTGATCTATAAATAGATCAATATAGAGATCCTATCGAGATCGATATCGATAAAAAACAGAAAAAAAGAAAACTTTTTTAAAAAGAGATAATAGTTTTTCTAAAACCCCGTTAGACAGATAATTGCATTCTACATACCAGAATACCCCGGAAAATTCCGTTTATATGGATTGAAAGTTGGAGTTGGAGTTAATGTAAATTATTCATTTTATTTATAATAAGTCGTCTACTTTCTAATTCATAGAATAGGATTTATTGCTTATTTTTTTGTAACACAAAAAAACTTTTTGAACGTCCAGAAGAAATGGATTTAGCTAAGGAAAAAGCCCTTTTAGCTTCCCAATATCCCCGTTTTTTCCAAATATTTCTACGAATACGTTTTTTTGATATAGAAGTACGTTTCTTTGGAACCGCCATTTCAAAGATGTTAGTTATTTTTCTTTTATAGTTATATGTGAAAGACATGTAATGTATTATTCAAAAAGGATTCTTTTTCTATTGATTATCTATATTTATTCTATATGGAAAGAAAAAGATTCTAATTTATGTCTTGGTTGATTCCTATACTGTTGTCTTATATTTTTTAATATAGAAAAGATTAAGATAAGAACCCTTACCTATACTAAATGAATAAAACGATAATAAAACACTTTTATATTAATTGATCATTCTCGAGGATAAAGTACTTCTAGTCTAATTAGAATGAAATAAGACTAGAAATTAATTTTTAAAACAATACATTTTTTTTGAAAAAGTCATTTTAGTAAAAATACATCTTAGTTCTATCTAAAATTATGAATATACTAGTCAGAAGATTTCAAAAAAAAAAGAAAACACAGGTTTCTTTGATTAGGATAAAGAAAGCCAATCAATTAGTTTTACAATAAATTAGACAATGACTATGAATAAAATATGACTAAATTGCGCCGTCTTGGGTAGAGTCGAGTTTTTTTGGATATCGTGTCCCCGAATCAAGTACTTCCCTTTTATGTTACTTTTTTCTTACTATAAAAAAAGATATAAATCGGCATCTAACTAATAAACTAATAAAATAGACGAGCGATTGAAAATATCATACTCTCTCTATTATATTATTTTAATAATTAATATAATATTAATTTTTAAATTATTAAATAATAAGAATAATTAACCCAATTATTCAAATTAAAAAAAAAAAATAACCAAGCAATGCAATTTCTCTATTTGTTTCTTTTTTTTTATCTCACTATAGATTGATTCTTTTTATTTAATTATTGTTACTTTTTTATTTAATTTTTGTTACTATTGTAAAGGTAAGAGCTGGTGAATCAGAAGAAATTAATAAGAAAAAAATTCGATTTTCCTATGGAACGTACATACCCATATGCGTGGATCATACCTTTTATTCCACTCCCGGTTACTGTGTTAGTAGGATTAGGACTTCTAGTTGTTCCGAATGCAACAAAAAAGATTCGCCGTATGTGGGCTTTTATTAGTGTTTTATTATTAAGCATAGCTTTACTTTTTTCGATCAATATATCCATTCAACAAATAGGGGGCAGCTCGATTTATCAATATCTATGGTCTTGGACCATAAATAATGATTTTTCTTTGGAGTTTGGCTACTTGATTGATTCGCTTACTTCTATTATGTTAATACTAATCACTACTGTTGGAATCATGGTTCTTATTTATAGTGATAATTACATGTCTCATGACCAAGGATATTTGAGATTTTTTGCGTATCTGAATTTTTTCAATGCTTCCATGCTTGGATTAGTTACTAGTTCCAATTTAATACAAATTTATATTTTTTGGGAACTTGTGGGAATGTGTTCATATTTACTAATAGGTTTTTGGTTCACACGACCCAGTGCAGCAAATGCTTGTCAAAAAGCCTTTGTAACTAATCGTGTAGGGGATTTTGGTTTATTATTAGGAATCTTAGGACTTTATTGGATAACGGGCAGTTTTGAATTTCGGGATTTATTCGAAATTTTCAATATCTTGGTCCATAATAATACAATAAATCTTTTTTTTGCAGCTCTATGTGCCTCTCTATTATTTCTTGGTGCAATTGCGAAATCCGCGCAATTCCCTCTTCATGTATGGTTGCCCGATGCAATGGAAGGTCCTACGCCTATCTCCGCTCTTATACATGCTGCGACTATGGTCGCAGCGGGGATTTTTCTTGTTGCTCGACTTTTTCCTCTTTTTATCAACTTACCATACATAATGTATTTTATTTCTTTGATAGGCATAATAACAGTATTATTAGGAGCTACTTTAGCTCTTGCGCAAAGAGACATTAAGAGAAGTTTGGCCTATTCGACAATGTCACAATTGGGTTATATTATGCTAGCGATGGGGATAGGTTCTTATCGAGCCGCTTTATTTCATTTGATTACTCATGCCTATTCGAAAGCATTATTGTTTTTGGGATCCGGATCCATTATTCATTCTATGGAACCCATAGTTGGATATTCGCCAGACAAAAGTCAGAACATGGTTCTTATGGGTGGTTTAACAAAATATGTGCCAATTACAAAAACCACTTTTTTATTAGGTACACTTTCTCTTTGTGGTATTCCACCTCTTGCTTGCTTTTGGTCCAAAGATGAAATTCTTAATGATAGCTGGTTATATTCACCAATTTTTGCGATAATAGCTTATTCTACAGCTGGTTTAACCGCATTTTATATGTTTCGAGTATATTTACTTACTTTTGATGGACATTTGCGCATTCATTTTACAAATTTGAATGGAGCTAAAAGCCGTTCACTCTATTCAATATCTATATGGGGAAAAGAAGAATCAAACTTGAATAATACAAATTGTTTTTTATCAGAAATCAACAAAAATGATGAAAAGGTTTTCTTTTTTTCGAAAAAAACATATAAAATAGGTAAATATGCGAGAAACAGAATGTTCTCTTTTAGTATTTTTTTTGGTAATGAAATAGTTTTTCCATATCCACATGAATCAGACAGTACCATGTTATTATCAGTATGTGTATTGAGTCTGTTTACTTTGTTCGTTGGATTCATAGGAATCCCTTTGAATCAAGGAATCGTTGATTTTGATATATTATCAAAATGGTTAACTCCATCAATAAACCTTTTGCATAAAAATGCACATTATTCTGTGGATTGGTATGAGTTTGTGATAAATGCCATTTTTTCAGTTAGTATAGCA